TATATGTAAAAAATAAAAAATAAGAAACATAATTAAAAATGTTTTTTTTATTAGCACTAAATTGTGAGCTGCAAAGCAAAATAAAAATCAAGAAGAGGAAAAAAACTTAAAAATAAAGACTATATATTAAATTAAATTTGTATAACCCCATATTTCACTTTTAAAATTATCTTTTTAATTAAATATATTAATATTATATTAATAGATATGTATAAAAAATAGTGTCTTCTTGAAGAATGAAACTTTAATCTGCTAGAATTTAAGTTTCATATAAGAAGACACTATTTTATTTTTAAAGATATAATATTAATGAATTACAAAAGGATCTAGATCTATTAACAAATCTTTTTATACTTAAAATAAAATACAATTTAAAACAACATAAATATTTACACTATTTATGTATTGATCAAAGAACATTCTTTAACTACGCTAAAGACTTCACTTTAAATATAAAATATTTTAATACAGATGGATTCAATATAGGCATTTATAATTCATTTAGATAAAATATTGGTTTAACTACATCTAATTAAATATATAATTAAATGAATAAATATAAAAATCTTAACTTAAATTTTATAATATATAAATTAGATCTTCAATAATATCAATATACATTTACTATATAATTCATTTAATATATAACAATTAATTAAATATATTAAAATAAAGAAATGTATATAAACTAGGGGGTTCTAAAAAATCGTCGAGGGGCTTAGTCTAAATTCCAAAAAAAAATACTAGCATTAAATAGAACTAAGCGTGTTTATATTAAAATAGTTCTAAAATTATAACTAATAAAAAATGTAGTTTTCTTTATCCATTAATTAATTTGAGAATTACATAAAAAAAGGAGGAAACCAAGGGGAGGAGTGGATTCTAATTTTAAAAAAGTATTAAATATTTATTTAACTACTATGTTTGTTATATAGAACAAACTTTAGTGCTTGTTATAATTTATATTATGTTTAGGTTAATATTATGGTTCTTAATCACATCTAAAGTTTTATCCTGGCTTATTCTTTCATTTTTAGGTTAATGGTACATGTAAAATTTATTGTGACAATAAGATTCATTATTAAGGATACTAAAGGTTAGTGAATCAGTTAAAGGGAGAGGTTTCATTAAGAAATAAATTCTCAGTACCTAGTACTAATTAGATAAATGTAAGTTGGAATTGATGATCCTAATTATATATCTGGCTAAAATTTGTGCCAGCAGCCGCGGTTATACTGAAAGGTAGATTGAAAGAAATTTGGTTAAAAACAGTTAGGTTAGTTAATTATTTTTTTTATAAATCTGTACTAATAAAGGGTGAAATCAGTTTTTTAGTATACAGTAGAGTAAAAACTTTAATTATAGCTGAGGCTGTTAAGATAAAGAGATGAACCAGGATTAGATACCCTGTTACACTTTATTTGAATTGTTATTACCTGGGTACTAAACAGTTATTATCTTGAAACTCAAAGGATTTGGCGGTAACTTAGTCTATTTAGAGGAACCTGTCCTGTAATCGATAGTCCACGAAGAATCTTACTCTATTTTGTAGAAATACAGTTTGTATACCGTCATTATTAGGTAACTTTTATAAAAGATAAAGTTACTAAAATAGTTTTGCTAGTATATTAGATCAAGGTGCAGCTTATAGTAGAGGAAGAGATGGGTTACAATATAGTAAAATAAACGGAACAACAAATGAATATTTGTTATAAAGGTGGATTTAAAAGTAAGAAGATTTTAATAAGATCTTTTGATTTTAGCTCTAGGTTATGTACACATCGCCCGTCGCTCTCGTTAATTAAAGCGAGATAAGTCGTAACATAGTAGGTGTACTGGAAAGTGTACCTAGAATTTTCAAGATAGAGCTTGAATAGTTAAGCATCTCACTTACGTTGAGAAGTTCGTTGTGCAAATCAATGTATCTTGAAAATTAAATCTTATTAGTTAAGTCAATAGTTGTGTTGTTAGTGGCAGTAATAAAATTATTTTTAAATTTCATTTTTTTAGTAGAGTGAATCGAAAAAAATATATAAGAGTTATAGAGTAAAGTACTGTAAAGGAAAGATGAAATATATTGAAAATTTAATTTATATAAAGTAAAGTTAAAAACTTGTACCTTGTGTATTAGGGAAAATCAAAATAAGCTTAATAAAAGAGAAATCCCGAAAGAAGAAGAGCTAATATAAATATGTAGTTTTCGTTTTAATGAAATTATAAAGTTTATGTTAGTAGTGAAATGCTAGCCGATTTTTCATATCTGGTTATTGGTGAATTAAATTAAATTTAATTATCTAGTGGTATAATAAAGCTATAAGATAGTAAAGAGTAGGAGGGAAAAGCTTCTTATTCTAAAATAGGTGAATCATGATAAAAGAAAAAAGAGGATATTGTTGAATTAGGCTTAAAAACAGCCATATTAATAAAACGTTCTAGTTAATGCAATGTTGAAAGTTATTAATATTTTAATAATAAATCTGATTTGAGTAGCCAATTGTTATGATAAATAGAATATCATAAGTAATAATGATTTTATTAGTAGAAATAATATGTGATGAAATAAAGTAAAATAAAGGTAAAATTCTTATATATTTGAGGTATAATTAAGGAACTCGGCAAATATTACTTTTGCCTGTTTATCAAAAACATGTCTATATGATTGTTATATAAAGTCTAGCCTGCCCACTGATTTAGTTTAAAGGGCCGCGGTATATTGACCGTGCGAAGGTAGCATAATCATTAGTCTTTTAATTGAAGGCTTGTATGAATGGTTGGACAAAAAGTAAGCTGTCTCAATTATAATAATTGAACTTAACTTTTAAGTGAAAAGGCTTAAATAAATTAAGGGGACGATAAGACCCTATAAAGCTTGACAATAATTTAATTATACTATCAATTGTTAGTGTAACTTGGTTTTAATTAAAATTTGTTGCGTTGGGGCGACGAGAATATAATAGGTAACTGTTCTTAAATATTTAATAACAAATATAATTGAAAATTAGTGTGATCCTCTATTAGCGATTAAAAGATTAAGTTACTTTAGGGATAACAGCGTAATCTTCTTTGAGAGTCCATATCGACAAGAAGGTTTGCGACCTCGATGTTGAATTAAGGTATCCTTATGATGCAGCAGTTATAAAGGAAGGTCTGTTCGACCTTTAAATCCTTACATGATTTGAGTTCAGACCGGCGTGAGCCAGGTCGGTTTCTATCTCTTAATTTTATAAAAGGTATCTTAGTACGAAAGGATTAGATAGCTGGAATAATTTCTACTTGATGTGATCAAGCGTAATATGTCTGTTGCCTTGGCAGAGTTATGCATTGGACTTAGGATCCAATAATGTGGGTTTAACCCCACAGGTAATACTGTGATAACATTAATTATAGTTATTAATTATTTATTGTTAATTATTTGTGTCTTAGTAGGAGTTGCTTTTGTGACTTTATTGGAACGTAAGATTTTAGGTTATATTCAAATCCGTAAGGGGCCTAATAAAGTAGGGTTTATGGGTTTATTACAGCCATTTGCTGATGCTGTGAAGTTATTTACTAAAGAGCAGACTTTACCAGTTATATCTAACTTTTTGCCTTATTATCTTTCGCCTGTCTTTAGTTTATTTGTATCTTTAATTGTATGGTTAGTGATACCTTATGAATTGGGGTTGATAAACTTTAGAATGAGAACTTTGTTTTTTTTGTGTTGTACTAGATTGGGAGTGTATACAACGATGAGAGCGGGATGAGCCTCTAACTCTAAGTATTCTTTATTAGGTAGACTGCGAGCTGTAGCTCAGACTATTTCTTATGAAGTAAGACTTGCTTTAATCTTATTGTCATTCATTTTTTTAGTTGGAGGATTTGATTTAACTTTATTTAGTTTATATCAGCGAGATGTATGATTATTATGGTTCACTTTTCCTTTAGCTTTAATTTGATTTGCTTCTTGTTTAGCCGAAACTAACCGTACTCCCTTCGACTTTGCTGAAGGGGAATCTGAGTTGGTATCGGGATTTAATACTGAATATAGAAGAGGAGGGTTTGCTTTGATTTTTATGGCAGAATATGCTAGAATTCTGTTTATAAGAATGTTATTTGCTCTTATCTTTTTAGGGGGGAATTTAATTAGACCTTTTTATTACTTAAAGTTAGTAATAGTCGCCTTCGCTTTCGTGTGAGTTCGGGGTACTTTACCGCGGTTTCGATACGATAAGTTGATATATTTAGCCTGGAAAAGATTTTTGCCTGTGGCCTTAAATTATTTGGTGTTTTTTATAGGAGTTAAGTCAATTTGTTTTATTTATATATTATAGTTGTAGTTTTTTAAGAAAAAGTTATTAGAAGATTCGAACTTCTATAGCGAGCTTTCAAAACACGTGCTTTCCTGTCAGCCAAATAACTTTTAATCTAGTATCTTATCTCATCAAATAAGGGTAAGCGGGTTGACAATATAGTAAGAAAAGTATATAACAGTAAGAATTTGCCCTGTAAGTACATAAGGGTCTTCTACGGGCCGGGCTCCAATTCAGGTTAGTAAAAATACAATGCTGACTAGGGATCAGAATATAAGTTGATTGAGAGGATAAAAGGTCAAACTTCGGAATTTAGCTGCGTGAGTGAAAGGCAGAATAAGAAGAATGAGAATAGATATAACTAGTGCAATAACACCTCCTAGTTTGTTTGGGATAGATCGTAGAATCGCATATGCAAATAAGAAATATCATTCCGGTTGAATATGAGCTGGGGTTACAAGAGGGTTTGCGGGGATAAAATTATCTGGGTCTCCCAGTAAATAAGGGTTAAGTAAAGTTAGTAAAATAAGAGCTGCTAGTATAACGATAAATCCTGTAATATCTTTAAATGTAAAGTACGGGTGGAAGGGGACTTTATCAACGTTTCTGACAATTCCTAGGGGGTTATTAGACCCTGTCTGGTGAATAAAAAGAATATGGATAATAGTAGCTGCTGCTACAATAAATGGGAATAAAAAATGGAAAGTGAAGAATCGTGTTAAAGTGGCGTTATCTACTGCAAATCCCCCTCAAATCCATTGTACAAGGTCTGTTCCAATGTAAGGAATAGCTGAAAATAAATTTGTAATTACAGTTGCTCCTCAAAAAGATATTTGTCCTCACGGTAAAACATATCCTAAGAAGGCCGTTGCTATCACTAGAAGTAAAATTACAACACCTACTGATCATGCGTGAAGGTATAAGAATGAGCCGTAGTAAATACCTCGTCCTGTGTGTATGTATAGACAAATAAAGAAGAAGGAAGCACCATTAGCGTGTAGTGTTCGTAATAGTCATCCGTAGTTTACATCTCGACAAATATGAGCAACGCTTGAGAAAGCGAGGTCTACGTGAGCAGTATAATGTATAGCCAAGAAGAGACCAGTTACAATTTGAATAACTAGGCATAAACCAAGGAGAGATCCAAAATTTCATAAGGTTGAAATATTAGCTGGGGCTGGTAAGTCTACAACGGCTCCATTTAAAATTTTGAATAATGGGTGTGATTTACGGATTGGTATTGTCATTTATTAAGAAGATAGTCGTAGGGGACCAAAAAAAGTGTTGGTGATCTTTACTACTACAATTAATGTTAATAGAAGATATATTACAATAAATAAAGTTAGGTTTATAGTAGTATAGTTGTAAATAGATCTTAATAAAGATTGGGTTGAAGAGAATTGATCGTTAGTTAATGAAGATTGTTGGATTGAAAGAGGGGTGTTTAGTAAAAGAGGGTCTATGAAAATTATTATTAACCCTACTGAAGCAATGAAGGCAGATATTAAGGATAAAGATGTTGAGAAACTAAACGATTCGTTAGAGGCAAGAGAAGCTACGTAAATGAACAGTACTAGTATGGCTCCTAAAAAAATAAGGAACAGAATATAAGAGAATCAAAAAGAGTTTATTGATAGGCCTGCAGTAACGCAAATTATGATGGTTTGAAATAATAGTATGAGTCCTATAGCTAAGGGGTGAAGAAGTCGAGTAAAAATTAAAGAAGAAATGATAATTATAGGTGAAAAAATAATAATTAATGAAATACAGAGAATAGTTTAATTAAAATGCTAGTTTTGGGAACTGGTGATAGGAGGTAACTCTTTTCTCTGATGCTTTAAGAAGAATTAATACTTCAATTCCGATTTACAAGACCGGTGTTTTATTTAAACTATTAAAACTAATGTTAATTCTTAATTTTTATTATATTGTTCCTGTAGTGAGAGTTTTGTGTGGGTTGTGGGTTTTTGTTTCTAAACGTAAGCATTTATTAAATACTTTACTGAGTCTAGAATATATTATGCTAAGAATTTTTTGAATTATAAGACTACATTTATCAAATATAGGACATGAAAGTTATTTTGTATTGTTCTTTTTAACCTTAGCTGCCTGTGAGGGGGCTTTAGGTTTAGCCCTTTTAGTTTCTGTGGTACGGACCCATGGTAATGATTGTTTTAGTAGTTTTAGAGTATTACAATGTTAAAATTTTTGTTAGCGTGTATCATATTGATACCTTTAGTAAATTCATGGTGGGCTGTTCAAAGCTCATTATTTATACTTTCTTTTATTATAATTGTTTACTGTCATCATGATTTTAGTAATTATATAATGGGATGGTGTTTTAATATTGATTCTTTGGGATATATTTTAATTTTATTGAGTTTTTGAATTACAAGTCTTGTGGTCTGTTCTAGACAAAAAGTGTTAAAAGATAATAATTACCCTTCTCTCTTTCTATTGGTTAATATTTTTCTTTTATTTTTTTTAGTTATAACTTTTTCGGTTAATGATTACTTATTATTTTATATTAGCTTCGAAAGTTCTTTAATTCCCACTTTAATTCTTATTTTAGGTTGGGGCTATCAGCCGGAGCGGTTACAGGCGGGGGTTTATATATTATTTTATACTTTATTTGCTTCATTGCCTTTATTGGTGTCTTTGATTAGATTATATAATATAAGAGGTAGCTTAACTTTAGGTTTGGTGGAAAATGTTAGCGGAATTAGTTTCATTCCTTGTGTATGGTATGTAGTTACCGTTTTTGCTTTTATTGTAAAGTTGCCTATATTTTTAGTTCATCTGTGATTACCAAAGGCACATGTAGAAGCTCCTGTAGCAGGGTCAATAATTCTTGCGGGGGTATTATTAAAACTAGGTGGGTATGGATTAATCCGAGTGTTACCTTTATTTGGGGAAGTTAATAAGAGTTTATCTTGACTGTGAGTAAGAATTAGTTTAGTAGGAGGTGTAGTAGTAAGTTTAATATGTTTACGTCAAGTAGATATGAAGGCTTTAATTGCTTATTCATCTGTTGCTCATATAGGACTTGTTTTATCTGGTCTTGTGGTATTTGGGTGATGAGGTTTAAATGGGGCTGTAGTAGTAATAATTGGACATGGTCTATGTTCTTCTGGTTTATTTTGTCTGGCTAATATAGTCTACGAACGAGTGGGCAGTCGGAGCTTACTAATTAGTAAGGGTTTAATAAATTTTATGCCTAGAATAGCATTGTGGTGGTTCTTGTTAAGTGCAGGTAATATAGCAGCTCCTCCTACTTTAAATTTATTAGGGGAAATTAGATTAATTATTAGAGTTGTTTCATGAAATAAAGTAAGAATATTATCTATTGCCTTATTATCTTTTTTTAGAGCTGCTTACACTTTATACATATTTTCTCTGAGACAACACGGTAAATATTATAGCTCTTTGTTTTCATGTTGCTCTGGTAAGGTTCGAGAATATTTAATTTTGATATTACATTGATTACCTTTAAATGTGTTAATTCTAAAAAGAAGAACAATTATATGTATTTTATAAATTTAAGTAGTTTAAATAAAACGTTGGTTTGTGGTGCCGAAGATATGAGTTTAACTCATTTTGAATCGTGGTATGAATGGTTTCAATATATTTATCAAGAATATTATTTTTAGTTAGAGGGTCTTTAAGTTGTTTAACACTTTCATTAATGTGTTTAAAAAGAGGGCAAGCTTGGTTTATTGAGTGAGAATTATTGAGCTTAAATTCTAGTTCTGTTGTAATAACTTTAATTTTAGACTGAATATCTTTTATATTTTTAGGATTTGTGATATTCATTTCTTCTATAGTATTATATTATAGAGGGGAATATATATCTGGAGATAATAATATAAATCGTTTTATGTATTTAGTGTTAGCTTTTGTAATATCTATGGGGTTCTTGATTATTAGTCCTAATTTAGTTAGAATTCTTTTAGGGTGAGATGGTTTAGGATTGGTGTCTTATGCTTTGGTTATTTATTATCAAAATGAAAAATCAGCTAATGCTGGAATATTAACAGCTCTTTCAAACCGGGTAGGAGATGTAGCTATTTTATTGGCAATTTCTTTATTTTTCAGTTGTGGGGGTTGAAACTTTCTGTTCTATGTTGACAATATACCTTTTATAAATATAAATGGTTTATTGTGTGGCCTAGTCGTTTTAGCAGCTATAACTAAAAGAGCTCAAATTCCTTTTTCTGCTTGGCTTCCAGCTGCTATGGCTGCTCCTACTCCGGTGTCGGCTTTAGTTCACTCTTCTACACTAGTAACAGCGGGGGTCTATTTATTAATCCGGTTTAGTCCTGCTTTAGAGGGACGGTTGTCACAAATAGTTCTATTATTGTTATCTAGATTAACAATATTTATGGCTGGACTGGGAGCAAATTTTGAATATGACTTGAAAAAAATTATTGCTTTATCTACGTTAAGTCAATTGGGAGTAATAATGAGCATTCTATCTCTGGGTTATGCGGATCTTGCTTTTTTTCACTTACTAGCTCATGCCTTATTTAAGGCTTTATTATTCATGTGTGCTGGAGCTGTGATTCATAGTGTTAAAGATTATCAGGACATTCGAATAATAGGAGGGCTAGTTTACCACATACCTTTAACAGGAATATGTATAAATCTAGCTAATTTAGCTTTATGTGGAACTCCCTTCTTGGCTGGTTTTTACTCAAAAGATATAATTCTGGAAGTTGCTTTTATATCTCCTATTAATATAGTTTCTTTTTTATTATATGCTTTAGCGACAGGTTTAACAGTTTGTTACACAATGCGCTTAGTTTACTACACTTTATCCGGAGATTTTAATTTAGGTAATTTATACTCTATTAGTGATGAAGCTAAGATTATAACTAATCCAATAATTGGATTAAGAATCGGGGCTGTTTTTGGAGGTGCAAGTCTAGCCTGATTAATTTTCCCCTGTCCCTATATAATTTGTATAAGCCCTTTTTTTAAAATACTTGCTTTGATTGTAAGAGTTATTGGGGGTGTTGTAGGTTATATACTTAATTTAAATGCTGTAAACTATCAGTTAAATTCTCTAAATAGATATGAATTCGTTGTTTTTGGAGGGTCTATGTGATTTATACCATTTTTATCTACATATGGTATTAGAAAAAGATTTTTAAGAAGAGGAGAAACTTATCAGAAAGTAGGAGATATAGGATGATCTGAGTATTACGGGGGACAGGGAATCTACTCTTTTATTATGACTAGATCTAAAAATCTACAAGTACTCCAAGATAATAATATAAAGGTTTATATATTAAGTTTCTTACTCTGGGTAATTGTATTAGTATTTATTGTAATTTATTTATATAGCTTATGTAATAGAGCATCGTGTTGAAGCTACGAAGGAGATAGTTTATATCTGTAAATATATTCTATTTATAATGCAATGTTTTTAAAAGGATTGTGTACCTTTAGTTTTACAATGAAAATGTAACGTGTTTATTACACTATAATAACAGGAATATAAACGGAGTTTAACCGCTTAAGAAAGAAGTTAGCAGCTTCTTCTTGATCTACCTATTCCTTTCTTGGTTAGAAGTAAAATTTCTTCAGTTCTATCATTAACAGTGATATGCCTCTATTTGGCTTTAACCAAGCAAGTAAAGGTGATTTAACACCAAAGGTCAGGCCGAAACTGAATGCAATAGTTCGCTTTTTACTTAATGAAGTTAGCTCCTAATGGAGCACCTTCTGAGTGCAAATCAAATGTCATTTTTGACTATAACTCCAATAAGCTCATTCTAATGCACCTTGGTTTCATTCGTGGTATAAACCAATAAGCAAGATAAGGATAAAAGCAAATCCTGTAAAGGCTCAGGCTGAGATATTTGAGAAATTTACGATGATAGCGAGGGGTAGTAAGAGTGTGATTTCTACATCAAAGATGAGGAAAATAACTGCAATTAAGAAGAATCGGAGCGAAAAAGGAAGTCGGGCAGAGCCTTTTGGGTCAAAACCACATTCGAAAGGTGAATTTTTCTCTCGGTCTATGATGGTTTTTTTTGCTAATAGGGATGCTAAAATTATGACTGCCACTCTAATAACTAAGGTAATTAGAATTGAAACTAACAAAATAATCATTGCCTTTTCTAGTAATTTACTAGACCCTCTGGTTGGAAGCCAGACATACTATTTATACTAAAAAGGCAGCCTCCTCATCAATAAATAGAAATATAGAGGAATAATCATACAACATCTACGAAATGTCAATATCATGCTGCAGCTTCAAACCCAAAGTGGTGTGTAGATGAGAAATGACATTTATAAAGGCGGTATAGGCATACTATGAGAAAGGTACTACCAATAATTACATGTAGCCCGTGGAACCCAGTGGCCACAAAGAAAGTAGAACCATAAACTGAGTCGGCGATTGTAAATGGAGCTTCATAATATTCTAGAGCTTGAAGGGCAGTAAAGTATACTCCTAAAAGGACTGTAATAGCCAATCCCTGAATTGATTGAGTGTAATTAGCTTCTATGATAGCGTGGTGAGCTCATGTTACAGTGGCACCTGAGGCAAGCAAAATGGCAGTATTAAGGAGAGGAATCTGGAAAGGGTTAAAGGTTTGGATCCCTGCAGGAGGTCAACAGCTACCTACTTCTACGTTAGGGGAGAGGCTTCTGTGAAAAAATGCCCAGAAGAATGAGAAGAAAAACAGTACTTCAGATGTAATGAATAAGATCATACCTCATCGAAGTCCAATAGTTACTATTTTGGTGTGTATTCCTTGATAAGTACCTTCTCGTGTAATATCTCGTCATCATTGAATTATAGTAAGTGTAGTTGCGATAACTCCTAATACCAGAAGATCAGGGTTAAATTGGTGGAATCATTTAACTAGACCTGTGGTTAATATTATAGCTCTAATTGACCCTGTAAGTGGCCAAGGTCTTATATCTACTAAGTGAAAGGCGTGGTGTCCGTGAGATGATGTCATTAGTTATAAATTATGTTACTTCACTGGCATAAAGGGTTCTTAATACAGCGAATACATAAGATTGAATTACTGCTACAGCAGCTTCTAGGATTAATAGTAAGATTTGTCCAATAACAAGTATAGAGACTAGGGTAGTTGATAGAGAAGGCCCAGTGCTTCCTAGTAGTGTAAGTAAGAGATGTCCTGCAATTATATTGGCTGCTAGACGTACTGCCAGTGTCCCTGGTCGAATAACATTTCTAATCGTTTCAATTAGGACTATAAATGGTATTAAAGCTCCAGGAGTACCCTGGGGTACTAAATGAGCAAATATATGTTGAGTATGATTAATTCAGCCAAATAGTATGAAAGCAATTCAGAGAGGTAGTGCTAGAGCTAGTGTTATAGCTAAATGACTTGTGCTGGTAAATACATAAGGGAGTAAACCCAAAAAATTGTTGAATACAATTAAACTAAATAATCTTACGAATGTAAGGGTAGTCCCTACGTGAGAAGCACCTAAAAGTATTTTGAATTCTTTATGTAGGGTTCTTGTAACTAGTGATCATAATAGAGATCATCGAGAAGGTATAGCTCAATATAATATGGGTAAGAATATAATTCCTAAAAAAGTAGAAAGCCAATTAAGTGGAAGGGATATCAAGCTAGAAGTAGGATCAAAAACTGAGAATAGATTTGTTATCATTTTCAATTTATTTCTGTTTTTTGTAGTTGGGTAGAGGATTTTTCAATTTTAGAGGGTACTTTAATAAAATAATTTAATACTATGAATACAATAAATGTTGCTGAAAATATAAGAAATAGATTTAGTCATAATAAGGGGGCTATTTGTGGAATTGAAAAATATCAAGCGTTTGATTACTTAAGCGTGACAGGCTTATGTTATATTAATTAACTAATTTTTCTTCCATCAGAAGTAGTCGTTAATTACTATTATAGGTTTAAAAGACCTACACTTACTTTCAGTCATCTAATGAGGCATCTCTAGCTGATGAGATTCAGTTTAGGAAGGAATTAACTGATACACTTTCTACTACAATAGGTATAAATCTGTGGTTAGCCCCACAAATTTCTGAACATTGCCCGTAAAATAATCCTGGTCGGTTTATTAGAAAACTAACTTGGTTAAGTCGTCCAGGGATTGCGTCTGCTTTGACCCCTAAAGCTGGTACTGTTCATGAGTGAATTACATCAGCAGCTCTGATTAATACTCGAATCTGAGTGTTTATAGGAAGGACAGTTCGGTTATCTACATCTAAAAGTCGAAACCCATCTTCAGCAAGTTCATTTGTGGGAATTATATAAGAGTCAAACTCAACTTGTAAGAAGTCTGAATATTCATAGCTTCAATATCATTGGTGCCCGATAGTTTTTAATGTGACGCTTGGGTTATTAACTTCATCTAATAGGTATAATAATCGGAGAGAAGGGAGGGCAATAAAGATAAGAATTAATGCGGGTAGTACAGTTCACACGATTTCAATAGTTTGACCTTCTAATAAAAACCGGTTTGTAAAAGTATTAAAAAATAAGGTGGATATTATATAACCAACTAATGTTGTAATTAAAATCAATACTACTATTGCATGATCGTGAAAAAAAATCAATTGTTCTATGAGAGGGGAAGCTCTATCTTGTAAACCTAAGTGACCTCATGTTGGCATAAGTTTTCTAAAAGAAGAATTGTTCTTCCTGGTAGGAGCTTAAATCCTATGCATCTGTCTGCCATTTTAGAAGTTAGTAATTAAAGGAATTTCTATATAACTGTGGTCTGCAGGTGGAAGATTATGTTGTCATTCAATTGAAGTTGGTAGGAAGAGAGAGAATATAACTGGTCGAGCAACGGTTAATGCTTCTCATACAATTATAACAAATCCTAAAACGGCAATTAATGATACTGTAGATCCAATAGATGAAACGACATTTCATGCTGAATAGGCGTCTGGGTAGTCAGAGTACCGCCGAGGTATTCCATTAAGTCCTAAGAAATGTTGAGGGAAGAATGTAATATTTACTCCAACAAACATTACTATAAAGTGGATTTTTAGTCATTTGGGATTTAAAGTAAGTCCTGTAAAGAGTGGGAATCAGTGGGCAATACCAGCAAAAATGCCGAATACTGCTCCTATAGAAAGAACATAATGGAAGTGGGCAACAACATAATATGTATCATGTAAGATAATATCAATTGATGAGTTAGCAAGAACTACTCCTGTAAGTCCTCCTACAGTAAATAAAAATACAAATCCTAATGCTCAGATTAAGGATGGGCTATAGTTTAGCTGGGTACCGTGAAGTGTTCCCAGTCAGCTGAAAATTTTGATGCCTGTAGGAACAGCAATAATTATTGTGGCAGATGTAAAGTAAGCACGAGTATCAACATCCATACCTACTGTAAATATATGGTGTGCTCAGACTACAAATCCTAGTACACCAATAGCTAGTATAGCATAAATTATTCCGAGAGTTCCAAATGCTTCTTTCTTACCTGATTCTTGACTAATAATGTGTGAAATCATTCCGAAGGCAGGTAAAATTAAAATATAAACTTCTGGGTGACCGAAGAATCAAAATAAGTGTTGATATAAAACAGGATCTCCCCCTCCTGCTGGATCAAAGAATGAAGTATTTAGGTTTCGGTCCGTTAGAAGTATTGTAATAGCTCCTGCTAAAACCGGTAATGATAGTAAAAGTAGTAAGGCTGTAATAAATACCGCTCAGACGAAAAGAGGTATTCGGTCTATAGTTATTCCTGTTGATCGTATATTGATAACGGTAGTTATAAAATTTACAGCACCTAGAATTGAAGAAACCCCTGCTAAATGTAATGAGAAGATTCCTAGATCTACAGATGCTCCTGCATGGGCAATGCTGGCAGATAGAGGAGGGTAAACAGTTCATCCTGTTCCTACCCCTCTTTCGACTATACCTCTAGAAAGAAGTAGAGTTAGCGAGGGAGGTAAAAGTCAGAAACTCATATTATTTATTCGAGGGAAAGCTATATCGGGAGCACCTAATATTAAAGGGACTAGTCAATTTCCAAATCCTCCAATTATAATAGGTATTACCATGAAGAAAATTATAACGAAAGCGTGGGCTGTAACAACTACATTATAAATTTGGTCATCTCCAATGAGGCTTCCCGGTTGACCTAATTCAGCACGAATAATAAGTCTAAGGGCAGTCCCTACTATCCCAGCTCAGGCTCCGAAGATAAAGTATAAGGTTCCAATGTCTTTATGATTTGTAGAAAATAATCATCGTTGCGTTGAGATAAAATGGCTGAGTTGTAGGCGATAGACTGTAAATCTATATACGGATTAGTATCCTTTTATCATGGCTTTGTAGTGGAAATTAGAAATAAGACGTCAGACTGCAATTCTGAAGATGCGTAAAACGCCGGAGCTTAAATTAGAGTGAGTTTAAAGCTTAGGAGATTTTTACTCCTTTTGATAGCTTTGAAGGCTATAAGTTTGGATAACTTAAAGCTTTATAAAATGATTATGAATAATCTAGGCGCTAGTAAACCAAATATGTTAAAGTATAATATGGAGGGTGTTAAGTAGGATCTGCCAGTTAGTTTTATACTTCATTTGGTTTTAGGGCTCGAAATTGTAAGAGCTGTTATGGCAATCCGCAGGTAATAAAATAAAGTTAAAAGAGCTGAAGATAAAAGAATGGCCAATATAACGAATATATGGGAGGAAATTATCTCTTGAATAATAAGTCATTTGGGAATAAATCCCGTAAAAGGGGGTAATCCTCCTAGGGATAAGAGAGATGAAAATGTTAATATTTTTATTTGAGAGGAATGAGAAGAGTGATTTAAAATATGAGAAATATGAAAGGCCTCTTGGTAATTAAAGAGAATGGCTACAGAAGTGGAAATAAGACAATAAAAAGAGAAGTAGATAAGCCAATTTGTTTCTCTAATTAAGATAGCTGACATTATTCACGCTATATGGTTGATTGAAGAATAAGCTAGGATTTTACGAAGAAGAGTTTGATTAATTCCTCCAATAGCTCCTACTGCAGCTGATGTAATAATGGCTGCTGGGATAATAGGCAAGGCTGAAGAATATAGTAAATAGGACAGTAAGGATAGAGGAGCAATTTTTTGAATAGTTATGAGAATAATAACTTGAGGTCATTGAAGACCTTCTATAACTCTGGGAAATCAGAAATGGAAAGGGGCTGCTCCTGACTTTAGTAAAAGAGCTACTGTAAACAATAAGGTAGAGAGATCATTAAATGATATCATGAAAGAAGCAGATATAATTACAATAGATGATCCTAGGGCCTGAATTAAAAAATATTTTAATGCTGCTTCTGAAGAGTACTGATTATTTTTAGAGGAAATTAAGGGAATAAAAGATAAAAGGTTGAGTTCTAGCCCGATTCAAGCTCCAAATCAAGAAGACGATGAAACAGAGAGAAGAGTTCCTAAAGATAAAGTAGAGAAAAATAATATTTGAGAAGAAGAAAGTAAAATTAAAAAGAGAGGGAGTAGACCCTCATAAATGGGGTATGAGCCCACGAGCTTACTTAGCTTATCTTTTTGGTCACAAAAAGAGTAAACTAAAATTAGATACACTCTGGTGTATAGTGCACACAAAGTTTTGATCTTTGGGGGAATGGTGTTGATTCCATTGGGTGTAAAAAAAAAAGGGGGAAAAAAAAATTTTTCGGTTTATAATGAAGGTAAGATTTTACTTACATGTTTTACCCTATCAAGATAATCCTTTTTCAGGCACTTCATT